AAATGAGCAATAGTAATAAAAGGTCGCGTCATCTTTCTTACATTAATATCAATTGGATATGTCTTCTTCCCCCAAAAATAAATCCTTTCATTATTATTCATTGTTAATAAAGATAATAAACGAATTTTTTTTTTTTTTATTTTTGTCCCTTCTTTATCTTTACCCCATAGAGATATTGAATAAAACGAGTTATTTGTTTTGCCGCTGTAATTTTGAAAATGAACATTTAAAGAGCCCTCAAAAGTAAGTAAATAGATCCGAAACATATAAAATGCAGTTAATCCTGCTGTGGAAAAAGCTATTATTGCAAAAATCGGTGAATACAACCAACTATCATTAAGAATTTCATCTTTGGACCAAAAACAGGCAAGGGGTGGAATACCACAAAGGGAAAGTATACCTAATAAAAAAGCAGTTTTTGTAATTGGCACATGTTTTGTTAAACCACCCATAAGAACCATATTTTGACTTTTATCTGGAGAATATCCAACAATGGCTTCCATTGAATGAATGATTGATCCGGACCCTAAAAACAACAATGCTTTCGAATAAGCATGCGTAATCAAATGAAATAAAGCAGCTTGATAAGACCCAATACCTAGAGCTAACATCATATAACCCAATTGAGACATTGTAGAATAGGCTAAACTTCTCTTAATATCTTTTTGAGCAAGAGCTAAAGTAGCTCCTAATAGTAATGTTATTATACCTATTAAAGCTATTATATTCATTATGTAAGGTATAACCATGAAAAGAGGAAGAAGCCGAGCTACAAGAAAAATTCCTGCTGCTACCATAGTAGCAGCATGTATAAGAGCTGAAATAGGAGTAGGTCCTTCCATAGCATCAGGTAACCATACCTGAAGGGGGAATTGAGCGGATTTAGCAATTGCACCAGAAAATAATAAGAAGGCACACAAAGTAACAAATAAAAGATTCACTTCATTATTAGAAATCAAACTATTGAATATTTCAAACAAATCCCGAAATTCTAAACTGCCCGTTATCCAATAAAGACCTAAAATTCCTAATAATAAACCAAAATCCCCTACACGATTAGTTACAAACGCTTTTTGACAAGCATTCGCGGCAATCGGTCTTGTGAACCAAAAACCTATTAATAGATAAGAACACACTCCAACTAATTCCCAAAAAATATAAATTTGTATCAAATTAGAACTAGTCACTAATCCCAGCATTGAAGTATTGAAAAAACTCATATAAGCAAAAAATCTCAAATATCCTTGATCATGAGACATATAATTGTCACTATAAATAAGAACCATAATTCCAACAGTAGTAATTAAGATTAACATAATAGAAGTAAGTGGATCGATCAAGTAGCTGAACTCTAAAGAAAAGTCATTATTGATGGTCCAAGACCATACATATTGATAGATATAACTGTTATTTATTTGCTGAATAGACAGATTGGCTGAAAAAATCATAACTATACTTAACAATAAAACACTAGGAAAAGCCCACATGCGGCGAAGATTTTTTGTTGCCGTCGGAAAAAGGAGAAGTCCCACTCCTATTAACATAGGAATTATAACAGGAATGAAAGGTATGATCCATGAATATTGATATGTATATTCCATAAAAATAAATAAAAATATTTTATTCTTAATTAACTGTTTCTGATTCACCAGCTCTTATTTTTATTTTTGAAAGGAGTCAGTTAATAAAAAAAATTAAGATAAGATATGTAAAACTAAAATAAAAATTTTATATTCTTAATTATTCTAAATCTTTTCCAAATACTTCAAACAAAAAAATATTTCAAATCAAGAAGTTAGAATTGGTCAAATGAGATGACCAAGTTACTATTGAAAAATAAATACTTACTTTTTTTAAGTAAGATTTTATGAAGCTACAAAAAAATAAAAATTTCAATTATTATTACTTATTCTCGTTACAATTTACATAATACAATATTTGAATCTCTAGAGAGAGTAAGGACAAATAATTACATAAAAAAAAATATGTTATTTTTATAGAATTCATAAAAGACAGACACAGTCCATAACTTAACCCCAGAAAATAAGAGTTATTTTTTTTTAGTTCATTTATTCAGAATAATTAACCAATGCGGTTTTGAATTGAGTGAAGGAATTAATAAAATAAATAAAATAAAAGGACTTTTTTTTTTTTTATAAAAAAAAATGTATACTTTAACAGATTAATTACTAGTCTCATTTTAATTTAATTTGACAATTTTAATTAGGTGCACTCTTTTTTCGAGCTTAACCAATTAAGCAATTAATATAAAAAAATTATTAAAGTTTTTTTGTTAAATTCAAAAATAAAATTGAAGGGTTTGTTTCTTAAACTTTTTGATGTATTTTATTACATGTATAAATATAGCACGACGAAAATAAACAACATAAAGGCACAACTGCTTTGGTTTATATTTTTTTTTATGAAAAGATTCGAATTTAGACAATAAAGAGAGAATTATATAGTAAAGAACAATTGGTTTTGAACAATAGATGTCTTTCACATCCAACTATAGAACTGAATACCCTATCATAATTTTAAAATGGCAGTTCCAAAAAAACGCACTTCCATATCAAAAAAACGAATTCTTAAAAATATTTGGAAAAGGAAGGGGTATTGGGTAACATTAAAAGCTTTTTCGTTAGCGAAATCTCTTTCTACAGGGAATTCAAAAAGTTTTTTTGTACAACAAGAAATAAATAATTAAACATTGTAATAATCTGAATCTATCTCTGACTCTAAAAAGAGTCTAGTTTTATTTTGAATTTCGTTTAGAATTTATACTAATTTATATATAATAAATAATTCAAAAAATTAAAATAAAAAGTAAGAATTCCCATTCCCTAATGTTTTGAATAGATCAATATTAAATTGACTTCGTTTTATTATTCTGGTATGTAAAATAAGAATTCTTTTGTCTATTGAATTTTTTAAAATGATATCTTTTTGTTTGAAAAAAAAAAGAATAAATACAAGATATAAAGTTTCAACTGCCTTTTTAGTAAAGTTTTGTCTTTCTTATTTTATATTTTTATTTATTATATTTACTATTTATTAATTTATTATATATAAATTATTATAAAATATGAAAGAACAAATATAATATAAGATCTTTAATCCAAATTAATGAGTCGTTGAAACTAATTTTTTAAGTTTAAAACTTGTTTTGTAATTTTCTTAACACTCATTTTAAAAAATCATTATCAATATATATACCTTATATCCCTCGTATAAAATATCCACCTAAATGCGACAAGAAGCTTTTATCAATGGATATTTTATACGAGAAATGTATCAATTTTGGTCATCAAAAATAAAAAATGGATCCTATAGTTGCTTGGGCTGGGGAAGATGGATCAATATATGTATTAATTTAGAATAGATTATTTTAATTTGAAGTATAGTCCAATTACGATAAAAATCGAAACTTTTTTATTAGATGATACGCCCAATATCTAAACTAATTTAATTAGTTTACTAAATACTAACACAAATTCTCTACATATCAAAAACTCTAAGTATTAATACAAAGTTATGTCAATTTTTATTCTATTGTATGTATTCATGAAATTGTGATCGATAAAAATACTATTTTTTTTTTTTACTTTTTCAGTGATAATTTTTTTTTTTTTTATTTTATTTTAGATTCATAAAATGAAATAAATAATTTAGATTCATAAAATAAAATAAGATAAGATAAATGAGAAAAAAATGAATCTAAAATAAAAATTAAAAAAAAAACATTGAATTGCGGTAAAAACTATCTAGTTACAAGAGTTCCATTTTAGGAGAGTATAAACTAAAAAAACTCCATTGTTAATGTTACGTTAAAGAAAATAGACACTATAAATCTAAATATTAAATAAAATAATAAAAAATAAGGATTATTATTGGAACTAGGTTAAAATCACTATTTTTGAAAAGAGTTTTGATTCATCAATTTCTTTATTCATGAATTTCAATGTTTCCTATAAAACAAAACTAAAAAATATTGAATGATTGAGTACTTTAACACTTTAACCTCGACAATTGAATAAAAATAGGTTATTATGATTTCGAAAAGCCGCTATGGTGAAATCGGTAGACACGCTGCTCTTAGGAAGCAGTGCTAGAGCATCTCGGTTCGAGTCCGAGTGGCGGCATGGCATCTTATAAAAGAGCAAGTCCTATAATGAATTCAATTCCCGATTTCCATTTCTATAATTGCGAGATTCCCCTCTTTTTTTTATAATTTTTTATGATATTTTCCATTTTAGAGCATATATTAACTCATATATCCTTTTCGGTTGTTTCAATTATAATTTCAATTCGTTTGATAATCTTATTAGTTAATGAAAGCGCAGGACTATATGATTCATCAGAAAAAGGCATAAAAACTACTTTTGTCTGTATAACAGGATTATTAGTTACTCGTTGGATTTATTCGAGGCATTTACCTTTAAGTGATTTATACGAATCATTAATTTTTCTTTCATGGAGTTTGTCCATTATTCATATGGTTCCGTATTTAAAAAAATATATAAACCATTTAAGCGCAATAACCGCGCCAAGTGTTATTTTTACCCAAGGTTTTGCTACTTCTGGTTTTTTAACCGAAATGCATCAATCCGTACTATTAGTACCCGCTCTCCAATCTCATTGGTTAATGATGCATGTAAGTATGATGGTATTGGGCTATGCAGCTCTTTTATGTGGATCATTATTATCAGTAGCTCTTATAGTCATTACATCTCGCAAAGTCATAAGTACTTTTGAGAAAAGCAATAATGAGTCGTTTTGCTTTGATGAGATACAATACATGAACGAAAGAAACAATGTTTTATGGAACACTTCCTTGATTTCTTCTAGGAATTATTATAGATCTCAATTGATTCAACAATTGGATCATTGGAGTTATCGTATTATTGGTATAGGGTTTATCTTTTTAACCATAGGTATTCTTTCGGGAGCAGTATGGGCAAATGAGGCATGGGGCTCATATTGGAATTGGGATCCGAAGGAAACTTGGGCATTTATTACTTGGACCGTATTCGCGATTTATTTACATATTCGAACAAATAAAAATTTGGAAGTTGTAAATTCCGCAATTGTAGCCTCTATGGGATTTCTTATAATTTGGGTATGCTATTTTGGGGTCAATCTATTAGGAATAGGGCTACATAGTTATGGTTCATTTACCCTAACATCTAACTGAAGAAAGGACCTAATGAACACAAATAAACATGGGACAGCATATATATAAGAAAACATCGTGTAAGCCATCGAGAACCTTTTGAATCACTAGTTTGATTCAAAAGGTTCTTACAAAGGCCAAACATATCCGGTTAAAAGTCTAATTCATTTTTTTTTTAACTTAAACTTAAGAGAAGAAAAAATATTTGTTTTTTTTTAATTGTACAACGAATTTTTTAAAACATCCTATTATAGTATAAGATTGATGTTTGATTTTTTATTTTATTCATTTTTTTTATAAAAAAAATTATCTATAAAAATAATTGGATATAATATCTTCGACCTTGTCAACTGATAGTGAGAAAACGAAATCCGGATAAATACCAATACCTATTACAGGTAAAAGGATAGAGATCGAAACAAATAACTCTCGCGGTCCAGAATCAAAAAAATAAGAGTTTGGAGCATTAAAAAACTTGTATCCGTAGAACATTTGGCGTAACATAGATAATGAATAAATAGGAGTTAATATCATTCCAATTGCCATTACAAATGTAATTAGTATTTTTGTTATTAAAAAAAATTTTTGGCTGGTAATTAGTCCAAAAAATACTATTAATTCTGCAACAAAACCACTCATCCCCGGTAATGCAAGGGAAGCCATCGATAAGATACTGAAAGTCGTGAATATTTTTGGAACTGGGATCGCCATTCCGCCCATTTCGTCGAGATAAACAAGACGTATTCTATCAAAACTCGTTCCCGCCAAGAAAAAAAGTGCAGCGCCAATAAAGCCATGAGAGATTATTTGTAAAATGGCTCCATTGAGGCCCATATCACTTATAGAGCCAATTCCTATAATTATGAAACCCATATGAGATACGGAGGAATAGGCTATTCTTTTTTTTAAATTACGTTGACCGGGAGATGCTGAAGCTGCATAGATTATTTGAAGTGTGCCTACTATCATCAACCAGGGAGCAAATATAGAATGAGCGCGGGGCAATAATTCCATATTGATCCGAACCAATCCATATGCTCCCATTTTTAATAAGATTCCGGCTAGAAGCATACAAGTACTGTAATGTGCCTCTCCATGGGTGTCTGGTAACCATGTATGTAAAGGTATAATCGGTGATTTGACAGCAAAAGCAATAAGAAATCCAATATAGAATATTATTTCCAGTACTACTGGATAAGATTGATTAGCTGATATTTCAAAATTTAATGTTGGTTCATTGGAACCATATAAACCGATACCCAGAACTCCCATTAATAAAAAAACGGAACTTCCCGCAGTGTACAAAATAAACTTTGTAGCTGAATATAAACGTTTCTTTCCCCCCCACACGGATAGAAGTAGATAAACGGGAATTAATTCTAACTCCCACATGATGAAAAAAAGTAAAAGGTCTCGAGAAGAAAATGATCCTATTTGACCACTATACATTGCTAACATCAGGAAATGGAATAATCGGGAATCTCGAGTAACCGGCCGAGCCGCTGAAGTAGCTAAAGTGGTGATAAATCCTGTCAGCAAAATAGGTCCTATAGAAAGTCCATCTATTCCCAATCTCCAGTAAAAATTAAAAAAATTGATCCATTTTAAATCCTCCGTCAGTTGCATTAATGGATCGTCCAATTGGAAATGATAATAGAATGCATAAGTTATTAGAAGGAGTTCTATGGTACATATAAGTATAGTATACCACCTAATTATCTTATTTCCTCTATGAGGGAGAAAGAAAATTAAGGAACCCGCGAATATTGGCAAAACTACCACTATTGTTAACCAAGGAAAATAATTCGTAGTAAAAACAAGATACACTTGGACCAGAAAAATCCGTGCTCGAAAAAATATATTCTATTTATTTTTTATTTTTTCGAGCAGGGGGATTTTTGTCGGTAAAAAAAAAATGTATTCAGGTGGGATTTGTGAAAGGGATCAATAAGCTAGGCCCATGCTTCGAGTTGTTTCATGCCATAAATAAACTCGAACACTCAAGTAATCCGTTGGACAGGCGGATTCACATCTCTTACAACCAACACAGTCTTCTGTTCTTGGAGCAGAAGCAATTTGCTTAGCTTTACATCCGTCCCAAGGTATCATTTCTAATACATCTGTGGGGCAGGCCCGGACACATTGAGTACACCCTATACATGTATCATAAATCTTTACTGAATGTGACATTGGATATATAAATTTTTGAACATCATAAATTTTCGATCTAGTAAACTTGTAAATGAATTATACATATATTTAGACACCAGATGAATCAATGATTTACCATAATTTTTCTAATCAATCTGCTTCCAGATCGACTCATGCGGAAGGTCCAAGATACTTTGATTTCTTGCATTTTTTGTAAACACGATCAATACGTTATGTATCATCCATGTTAATTCGACTTGATAAATATTATAATTTCTATGATTAATACTATTTATTAATACACTACTACTTATTCAACAAATTCGATTGATTGATACGAGTTGATTTTCTGTTACGATAAATTGCGGAAACAATAGCCGGTCCAATAGCTGCTTCAGCGGCTGCAATAGCTATAACAAAAATTGAAAAAATATTTCCTTTTAATTGGCGACTATCAAAAAAATCAGAAAATGTTACGAAATTTATATTAACTGCATTCAGTATAAGTTCAAGACACATAAGGGCTCGAACCATATTTCGACTTGTGATCAATCCATAGATACCGATAGAAAATAAATAGGCACTCACAACAAGTACATGTTCGAGCATCATTGACCAACTCCTTATCAATTTTGATTCATTTCAAGATGAAAAACAATTTAATGAGTTCAATTGACTAGAATAAAAAAAAAGTACGGAATAAGGGAATCCATTGGTAATAGATCGAATAAAATAATTTATATTTCTATTTTAGACATAAACAATCTTCAAATAAAATTGAAGTTAGGGGAAATGGATGTGATAACACAGAACAAAGTTTCATTTTGATTTCGGTTACTAGTTCGAAAGATTTATTACTGGCGGGCCACAGCAATTGCGCCTATCAAAGCAGCTAAAAGAATTATCGAAATGAGTTCAAATGGAAGAAAAAAATCTGTTGATAAATGAATTCCAATTTGTTGACTGTTACTTATCAAATCTTGCTCTATAATCTGGTTTGATCTTGTAGTCCAAATAATCCCGTACCATGACGTATCCAGAATAGTAGTCATTAGTGAAACAAAAATACCTGTGCAAACCAGCAAAGTAACGCCATCTCCAACGGTCCAAAGATTAAAATCTTTGTAATATTCTGAACCGTTCATGAACATGACAGCAAATATAATTAAGACATTTATAGCTCCCACGTAAATAAGGAGCTGTGCGGCAGCTACAAAATGAGAGTTTGATAGAATATAGAATAAGGATATACAAACAAGAACCAGTCCCAACGAAAAAGCAGAATAAATTGGGTTGGTAAGTAATACTACTCCTATACTTCCTAATATAAGACCGGATCCCAAAAAGACTAAAAGAAAATCATGTATCGGTCCGGGCAAATCCATTATATGTAAAGAGATAAATAAATAAAAATTTTTTCATGACCTTATTGACCCACCAGGAAAAATTTTTTCTGAAAAGTTCTTAATTGAATTAAATATAAATCCTAAGAAATGTGAATTGATGTAGGTACAGTTCTTGGACTAATATCATTCTTTATCTTAAAGTTAAAGAGTGGTTCGAAACTATATTTAGATTTCGAAAAAATTACAGATATATTCAGAGATTTTCAATCCAAATTGAAGCCCGAACCAACCAATCAATAGTTGTAATTTTTAGTTAGTGACTAAACAAAATAAACGAAAGAAACGGCATTCCTTTCGATCAAAACTGAACCTTACTAATTGGAAATTATCTTTAATCAAAGGATTTACTTATTTTTTTAGGTGAATTTAAAATTGTTCGAATTGTATAATCGTCAATTACTGACATTGGTAAACGACCCAAGGCAATTTGATTATAATTCAATTCGTGACGATCATAAGTAGAAAGCTCATATTCTTCAGTCATTGATAAACAATTTGTTGGACAATACTCAACACAGTTACCACAAAATATACAGATTCCGAAATCAATACTGTAATTAAGCAACCATTTCTTTCGAATATTAGTTTCCAATTTCCAATCAACAACAGGTAGATCTATAGGGCATACACGAACACATACTTCACAAGCAATGCATTTATCAAACTCAAAATGGATTCGACCGCGGAAACGTTCTGATGTGATTAATTTTTCATAAGGATATTGAATAGTTACAGGTAAACGATTTGCATGGGATAAGGTAATCATGAAACTTTGACCAATGTACCTTGCAGCTCGTACTGTTTGTTGACCATAATTCATGACCCCAGTTACCATAGGGAACATATCGTAAATATCTATGAATATTTTTATGTTTGTTTCTTTCTCTTGTTTGAGACAAGGCGCAAATAGAGAATGTAGTATTCCTTTACAGTGAAAGAAGTTGGAAAGAAGTTGTTAATAATAGATTACCAAGAGAAATAGGTAAAAGAAATTTCCATCCCAGATTTAATAGTTGATCTATTCTTAGCCTAGGTAAAGTCCATCTTGTTGTGATAGGAATGAACAAGAACAAATAAGTTTTGCCTAATGTAATAAAGATACCAATTGTCGTTCCAAAGACCCAGCGTGCTTTATTTATTTCAAAAAGCTCAGAAACAAATATGTACGGAATAGAGATATTCCAACCGCCCAAGTAAAGAACTGTTACAAATAATGAAGAAATTAATAGGTTTAGATAGGAAGCAACATAAAATAAACCAAATTTAATGCCCGAATATTCGGTTTGATAACCTGCTACTAATTCTTCTTCTGCTTCTGGTAAATCAAAAGGTAATCTCTCACATTCTGCTAGGGAAGAAATTATAAAAACGATAAACCCTATAGGTTGACGCCACAAATTCCAACCCCAAAAACCATATTTTGATTGAGCCTCAACTATATCAACTGTACTTAAACTGTTAGATAATCATAGTCGGTGATAACATCACTGTTACCATCGCTATTACAGAACCGTACATGAGATTTTCACCTCATACGGCTCCCTTAGGGCATAAATAAATCTAAGGACCGAGTCGGTTATTTATAGGATAGATAGGTTCCAAATCTAGCAAAGGCCCTGAATTAGACCGCTTAAATTCTGTCTGTTATATAATAATAAATAAATAAAAAAAAAACTACGTCTGAATTGATCTTATCCTTTATTTAATGAATAATTTTTAATAAATAATTTAAATTTTTATTTGTTCAGTAATAACTTTAAGTCTTCAATAAAATACTGCTTGTAGAAATATCAATAACCCGTCGTTTTAAATTATGAAAAAGAATTAGACATTCTATTAGTTTAGTTGATGAATTATGACACTAATTCTATCTCTATAACTATCCATATACGAAAGAAAAAAAATAAAAGAATAAAAAAAAAGAGATCTTTTTTTTTTAATTGTATTCTTTCTATTTTTTTTTCATTCCTATTCTTCTTTCTTTTCTGAAAAAAAAAAGAAGGGGGAGCTTACAAAATAAAGGATTATTTCGTTTCCGATAGTCATTTATTTGAATCGGTGGATAGGAATATACTCTGGATCGGAATCGTGGGGAGTACTGCTTGATCATTTCTACTAACTTAAAGCCCCAATTAGTATTCTTGTTATATGATGTGTAAATGTCCTTTGGGCTAAATTACACAATTTCTATTACGAATCCTTTGCGTACTTTGGCGTTTCTAACCGTCCACTCATTTTTGCTAACCCCCCCGCTTTATGGTAATACATACAAACGCTAGTTAAAACTGAATAGGTTGATTTTTTGAACCCGCTTCAAGCTAGGATGACATGACTAATCAACCAATCTTGGGATAAACGGTCTCTTCTTCTGTTTATTTATGTTCAACTCTTTAATTCTTCTTATACATCGAAGACGAGACTCAAAAATTTTACTGCGAATATATATATATTATATAGCTATAGCTGTTTTCTTTCACTCATATAACTATCTAATTTAATTCATTAATACGAATAATGAATAAAAAAATGAATATATGTATGCAATTTATTCCCCCTCTTTTTCTATAAAGACTAGAAAGAAAGGAATAGGGAAAAGTTTATGTTTCAACGAATCGCACGTAGAGATATTGATAATACACATAGAGTTAATGGTATTTCATAACTAATCGATTGAGCAGCAGCTCGTAGACCACCTAAAAAGGAATATTTATTATTTGAACCATATCCTGACATAAGAAGTCCAATGGGAGCAATACTTGAAACCGCAATCCATAAAAAAACCCCGATATTGAGATCGGTTAAAACAAGGCGATAGTCAAAAGGAATTACTAAATAACTTAGCAGAATGGATATGACTGCTATGGATGGTCCGATACTGAATAAACTAGTATCTCCTCTAGATGGAAGAAGATTCTCTTTGAAAAGTAGTTTTGTCCCATCTGCTAGAGCTTGAAGAACTCCTAAAGGACCGGCGTATTCAGGTCCAATACGTTGTTGTAGTCCTGCGGATATTTCTCTTTCTAACCATACAATTACTAATACACCTATTGTGATTCCCAATACAAGAGTCAAAATAGGGACAAGCACCCATATAATTCCATAGACCCCTTTTAAAGATTCCACTCTGTAAAAAGAATTGATATCTTGTATTTCCGTTGTATCAATTATCATTTCAACGATCAACTTCTCCCATAATGATATCTATGCTACCTAGTATTGTCATAATATCAGCCAATTTCATTCTTTTAACTAACTGAGGAAGAATTTGCAAATTGATAAAACCTGGCGGGCGAATTTTCCATCTCCAAGGAAAACCACTCTGATCCCCTATCAGAAAAATTCCCAATTCACCCTTTGGGGCTTCGACTCTTACATAAAGTTCTTGTTTCGGCAATTCAAAAATAGGAGAAGGTTTTTTACTAATGAATCGATATTCAAAATCATGCCATTCTGGATACCTTTCTCTATCAAAGTATCGAAGTTCTAAATTCTCATAGGGCCCCCCCGGAATTCCTTCTAGAGCCTGTTGAATAATTTTTATGGATTCTGTCATTTCACCAATTCGGACTAAATAACGAGCTAATGAATCCCCTTCTTTTTGCCATTGGACTTTCCAATCAAATTCGTCGTAACACTCATAATGATCAACTTTACGAAGATCCCATTGTATTCCGGAAGCTCGTAGCATTGGTCCTGATAAACCCCAATTTATTACTTCGTCTCTACCAATAATGCCTACACCTTCAACGCGTTCTAAAAAAATAGGATTTCGTGTAATAAGTTTTTGATATTCAGTAACTCCTGTTAAAAAATAATCGCAGAAATCCAAACATTTATCTATCCACCCATGAGGTAGATCAGCCGCTACTCCTCCGATACGAAAATAATTATGCATCATTCTCATACCAGTGGCAGCTTCGAATAGATCATATATGAATTCTCTTTCTCTGAAAATATAGAAGAAAGGAGTTTGTGCACCAATATCTGCCATAAAAGGGCCGAGCCATAACAGATGAGAAGCTATACGACTCAATTCCAACATAATTACTCTGATATAACTGGCTCTTTTAGGTACTTGAATATTTCCTAACTGTTCTGGCCCATTTACAGTTATTGCTTCTGTGAACATAGTAGCTAAATAATCCCAACGAGTTACATAAGGAAGATATTGTATAATTGTTCGGTTTTCCGCAATTTTTTCCATCCCTCTGTGTAAATAACCCAATATTGGTTCGCAGTCAATAACATTTTCACTGTCCAGAGTAACGATGAGTCGAAGAACACCATGCATTGACGGATGGTGGGGGCCCATATTGACTATCATGAGATCTTTTCTTGTAGCTGGTATATTCATAAGTTTTTCCTCGATTCATTCTTCTATGAATTGCGCAAAACGAAAAAAAAGTTCATCAAAATTCAAGATCTAATAAATCAAATAATTAAAAATTACTCTTCAAATTAACGAATTTTTGATTCCCGAATACCCAATTGATTAATTAAGTATTTATAACGTACTCTATTTTTCTTTGACAAATAAGACAGCAGCCGTTGACGTTTTCCCAGAATTTTACGTAGACCCCTTTGAGATAAATAGTCTTTTCTGTGCAATTCCAAATGTGAAGTAAGTCTTCTTATTTTATTGGTGAAACTCAATACTTGGAATTCAACGGATCCCCTGTTTTCTTCTTTTTCTTCTTGCGAAAAAATTGAAATGAATAAATTTTTTATCATAAAAATGAATCGCCCCTTTCTCTTTTTTTTTTTTTTTAGATATTTTTATCGATATATTTCTTGATCAGTAATAATAATGCCACTCATTTGAATTTGATATACACAAGACTCTTAATTTCGTTAAGAATTCTTAATTTTGTCAAATAAAATTACTTACTTTAGTAATCAATAATCAATCTAATTTTAAAAATGAATTGGATTCGGATCGGATATCCTATACAAAAGTATGGTCTATTTCTGTATTCACAAAAAATAAAAAAAATTAGATCTAAAAATAAATAAGAAGATTTTGTTGATTCATTTCTAGATCGAATTAATATTAATAATATAATACAATGCCTCATTAAATTAAATTAGTAAGTATCATGTATCAGAATGAAATGTAAGATAATGGGTATGTTTATTTCTTTGTCTTCATATACTCGACATGGTACGGGAATATAGTAAAAATGTACCATTAATAAATTTGCAATCGCGGATACATATGAATCCTTGTCATACTGAAACGACTACCATTATTGGTATCAAACCAATAGCGATTCATACAAGCTAAATCTTCTAATCGATAATTGGGCCAAAGAAAGCACTTTAATTTAATTAGTTTCTTTTTCTCTTTATCAAGATTTTTTCTTTTATTCAACACGCAATTTTTTACCCTATTTCCATTGAAAAATACTGTATTTATATGAATACTGTTTCTATCCCTATAATTGAAAAAAGTTAGAATTCTCAATTCTCTACGACGCCTCGGGGATAAAATATTTTCAAGAACAAGAAAATCATAATGATTTTTGTCTATATTTCCAGTCATTTTTTGATGTATTGCAATAGATTCATAAAAATGCTTCTTATTCTTGTCAGCATAGCCATAGCTTTTTTCTAGGTATCTTTGATTAATTTGGTGCTTACTCTTATGAACCAATGAAATACCTATGGTTTGATATATAATAAATGGTCCATCATTTTTTACAAACAGACGAACTGGTTCGATAATCAATATTCCCTTTTTCATCAATTCTTTAAGAGTTAAATCATTCTGGACCATCAGAATATCCAGATTCATTTCTTCTCTTTGAATAGCGGATATAGCAATTTCTCTTGGATTTTTCAGTCTAAGCAGGAGACAATATACTTTGATGTTATTGATCATTCTTTGATTTAAAGAATCATCCCATCTCAATTGAAAACGCAAATACCTTTTTAGGAAAAACTCAAGCTCTGCTTCTGTATTATTCTTGTATTGCTTTTTGTTTCTACGTTTTTTCATGTCTGATCCCGTATAACTTTCTTCACCATCTTTGTCTTGGTTTGAGAGAGCTGATTCAAGATCTGCTTGGTCCGCTAATTCTTTTTCTCCTTGATTTCTATTTTCTAATTTAAGAGTTTTTTCATTCGATAATATAAAAATATCTCTTTTTTTCTTTCCAGTGATGCTTTTATGTTTATTAACATTTTGGTTTACATTAAAATTGAAAAGAAGTAATTTTATTGGTATGACCCACGGTTTAATCTTATATGTATTATAAAGTATCCCAAATTCTGGGAAGAACCAAAGTTCTAGATTCGATATGGGACGACTCAGTATTTTTTCATTCATTCCCATCCAATCAACAAGAGGTTTTTTTTGATTGTTTTTTTGATTGAATGGGTTAATTTCTTGATCTTGATGAATCCTGAGATAAAAAGGGTCTTTTTTATCAAGTTTATCGATTATTTGATAATTATTAACACTAGTCTTAATATTTTTATTCCTATTGGTGATGGTATCAATATTGACCCAGGCCTTAATATCAATCTTATTTTTAAGACAAAAATTGATAATTTTCCAATCAAAATATTTTCTATCCGGATTTTTTTCTATATCTATACTATTATCTTCTACTAGATAATTATTGATAATGATACCTTCTATCATATCAAATAGTTTACGTTTAGGCGTATTGTAAGTATAAAAAATTTTTTGGTTATTATTTACTTGTAATGGCAATCCATAAATATATGAGTTTTTTTTATCTTCATAATTAATAGATTTATACGAGAAAAGATCATATCGATATTGTTTTTTCAAATTTTCTTTTTTATTTAGTAATGAATCTATTTCAAAATAATTTTGTTTTTCATAATGAATGAATCGGTTTTTTTCATATGAATCACATTTGTTTAAATCTTTATTTTTAGTCATACGACATTGATATTGATTGACTCTGTTTCGCCATTTTTGTGATATTAATCTAGACCATCTAATCTGAGATAAATCATATTGATAATGACCCTTTAGCCAGTTTTTCCATTCATTAATTAAAGAATTTCGACGATTCTTATGTTGTCTTAATTCGGAATCAAATATTCCTTGCGTTACAACAAAATACTCTTTTATTTCATTCTTAAGAAAAAAAGATGTTCCGTAATAGTTAAAGACAGATCTTAACTTATATAAGTTACTGACTTGGGTTTGTGATAATTTGTAGAATACATATGCTTGTGACAAGTAAGATAAGTCCCAAAAAATATGTGAATTCTTATTAATAATACAAAGTGACTTTTTTATAGTCGAAATAAAGTTAATTATACTTTGCTTTGTTTTATCAATTCTTTCTTGATTTGCTTCATTATTGTAAATGTATTTATTAATAATTTTTTTTGTTAATTTAAGAAAAAGCTGTGCATTGATTCTAGGTATATTAATGATACATAGAAAGATATATATGTATAGTTTTTCAATAAAAAATTTTACAAAATAATGTGATTTACGAAGTAATCGAAGATTTTTTCTTTTTAATATCCGCCAAATGTTTTTTGGTGATTCTAATCTTTTATCTTCATAACTTATTGGGGTCGGGCTAATATTTATCTTTTGAGTTAGAAACCCTATTTGCTTATCTTTTTTAATTTTTTCTATTTTAGTTATGATTGTGTTTGTTCTATTAGTTAGATTTTTAATTTTTTTTTCTGTCAATGAGTAAGTTGCACAATCCATAAATCGAATTTGAATAGATGATTCGGGAATAATTTGATTATGGATTATCGAATTTTTTTCTTTTTTAGTTTCACTCAATTCATATATTTCTATTTTTTTCAATCCAAATGATAGAATTTGGTTTCTTTTTGAGAGTTCTTTTATTATTTTTTTTAGAAATATAATACTTTTGATGACCCATTTTTTTGTTTCTTTTGATACATTAAAAAAAAAAATTGTTCTTTCTTTTAAAACTCTTAGAACTAGAAAACATTTTTTTTTTAATTTTAATTTTTTTTTTTTTAATTCTTTAAAAATGGGTTCAAAAAATGAAATTTGTTTTTGGGGAGAACCAAAAGGCAATTCAACTTCCCTTCCCCAAACTGTTAAAAAACAAAAATCATTTTTTTGTTTTTTCCCTTTCTTTTTAATCTTTTTAATTGGATCTTTATGAGGGAATCGTAACTTAGATCTGTGCCAAGGTTTCAGACGAAAAGGAAATAGGATCTTTATCTGAATACCGTCTGTTAACCAGTTTTTCGGAAATTCTTTTTCTGATAATTGAACGCCATTATAGGTGCATTTAATATAGATTTCTTTATTCCAATCCTTTAAATCCTCGGACCATTCGGGAAATTGAAATAATAGTATACGAACAAGATTTTTAGCTATTATTAATGAAGGTAATATAATATATTTTCTAAGAATTGATTGGATTACTAATACAAACCCTCTTATTACTTGAGCAAATATAATGCTATCCCAAGCTTCCGCTATTTCTATACGAACTTTCTCTTCTCTTTTGTATTTTTCTCTTTTGTCCTCCTCTTTTTTCTCACTTTCTTTTGTTTTTTCCTTTGTATAATCCGAAATTTTTAATTTATTATTTTTCCAAATCCAATTTAAAAAAATGATTTTCATCAGATCGGGGATATCAAAAGAAAAAAAAGGGGGTTTGTCTAGTCTATCCAAAAAAAGGGGGGAATGCACATTTGCTTGAAACAGTTCCAAAATAATTATTTTACGCCTTTGAGCTCGTATAGAGCCTTTTATTATATCTCGACGAAAATCCGATTGTTGTGA